ATTGAATTAAATACATATTAGTTAATTAAATATTAAATAATATGAGACTCGAAATGAAAGTACCCTTCTCGCATACATTCCCCATTACGTTGTCGGAACAAAAATATTGCATGTATCAATATGGATGGAAATATTTAGTACATGAAATAGCGATTTGCTAGATATATAAATAGATATATAAGATATAACTAATAAAACGGATCTTGTGTTCTGGAATTGGAATCAAAGAAAGATATTTAAAATGGCTCGTATGTTGTGACTTGGAATAAATGTTTCTCGGTAAAGGAAGGGAATACTAATTTATTCATTCCTAATTTATTCCTATAGAACGTCTAGGAACAAGAAGATTAAATCGGATATATCGACAGATTCCCGCGTAGTCCAAAGAAAAAAAAGATCCAATTTCATCTCTATCGAATTTTAATATCAGAATAGTGGATATAATTATGATGCAATGGGTTAGGTCCACTTACTTTTTATTTTGTTGATTTCTAATCGATTTAGTTGGAATAATGGAAAATAGGAAAGGAATAGTAATATTTGAAGATTTAACGAGACGACTTATCCTTACATTCATTATAATATTTAATATAATATTTATAATAATTATATTATTTATTTAATAATAAATAATATATTTTTTATTTAATAATATATTGAATTTATTAAAATAGCAAATTTATAACCATACTATAATAATTTATAACCATACTATAATTAATTATAATGTTATAATTTTGATTTTTATTATATATTAAAATATTAAATTATACGGTTTGTTACTTTTTTTTTATTACTTTATTACAAAGATCAACAATATCTTTATTCGCACTTCAAATATGAATACTACTGCCGGAGTTTTATGATTTATGAAAAAATCAAAGCCCCTTATCGGATTTGAACCGATGACTTACGCCTTACCATGGCGTTACTCTACCACTGAGTTAAAAGGGCTTGTTTGATCCAATTCCTGAATAAAGACACTATGAGTTTAGTATATATACTTATTATTTTAGTATATATACTTATTATAATAGATGTACATAGATATATCTTATAATAAGTATAAGGGTTCATTCAGGAATGAAAAATTTTCTTTATCCAGTAAAAGTAAATTAAATAATTTAATATAATTTAATATAGAGTATATAATATAGGTAAAATAAAACGGTTTATTGATATTGGATTTGATAAATATCAATACAATGAATTGTTTCAAGACTATCCTAATTGACATCATAACTAAATTCATTTGAGTGATACATGTATCCACTAATTTAACATAGATCCAAGATATTTCATTGAATCATTGATAAAGAGATTCGGATAAAGAGATTCGGCGTGGCCTTTGAACCAAACTTTTATCGAAAAAAATTGTATAGAAAGAATCGTGAAAGACGGAAAGATCCTTCGTATCGAGTCATACCATTCCATTATATTGACAATTTTAAAAAACTATTCATACTATGAACATAGTATGATGGCGGTCGTGCAAGTCTGCCCCCATCGTCTAGCGGTTCAGGACATCTCTCTTTCAAGGAGGCAGCGGGGATTCGACTTCCCCTGGGGGTAGGGTACTACGAAAGGAAGTTGATCGTGGATTATCAATAAGCCTGGAATTGATTCTTCCTGGGTCGATGCCCGAGCGGTTAATGGGGACGGACTGTAAATTCGTTGGCAATATGTCTACGCTGGTTCAAATCCAGCTCGGCCCAATAATTTGCCGATCCGCCATGAAATGATATAATATAACCCATTTGTTGCTCTCCAGAAATGCCCGATCCCCCAATCCCAATACGGAAGAAATCCATTTTATGATATATCTATACCACTATTTATTTACTCTCTTTTTACAAGAAATTCTGATCTTGCTAATGATCTAGATTCATATCAGGATCCGTAACTATAAAGTAAAGTTTAAGGAAAAGAGTAAATAAAAAAAAACTTTTTTGATTGAACGAGTGATTATCCAATTGATTTGGCAATAACGAAAGGATTACTAGTAATACCGGCTGCTCTCACTAAAGTACATATACATATGGGTATCGATATATCACACTCGCAGCTCTGTTACAACACGCCAATTCTAATCGAAATTGAAAGGGTTAGAATGAAATCATAAAAATATGTATACTTTATTTTATTATGGTATTTACTTGGGATTGTAGTTCAATTGGTCAGAGCACCGCCCTGTCAAGGCGGAAGCTGCGGGTTCGAGCCCCGTCAGTCCCGACGAATCCAAATCCAATAAAAAACTATATCAATTCATCTCTCTATTTTTTGTGAAAAGAAGTCCAAATAACATAATTTCATTCCCAACAGCGATCCCTCTTCTTTTTTTCTTTTTCGTTTCACATTTATCATCAACCAAATGGGGGAATTTCCATTTCTTCGACTAGTACCGATTCGATTGATGGGAGAGAGGCATATGTGGATTAGTACAATTATTATATTATTAGCATCAGATTCAGGATTCCACGGGATACCGTACTGTACTGGGTCTGGCTTTTTCAATTACTCCCGATCTGTGAAATATGAAATAGAGTAGAGTATTGTATGTTTCCCGGGAGTACATACATAAATGGAATTTGTACAATATAAAATAAATTGAACATAGTTACTGTGTATAGAATAGTATAGAATACTTTTTTTTTAAGATTAAAATAAAAGTATATCCTTTTCGGGCCCTATTTTGTGTAACCTCAATTTCAAATTTTACTAATTTGAAATAATCTATCTCATTCAAATTTCGCATTGAGCTTTTGATATATGCGTCCCATTACTAATCCAATGAAAGAGGATATTTAAAAAATAAAGATCAAACAAGGATCACTTTTTTATTAGCGAGGTAATGAATTTTTTTTTTTTTTTATATTTTATAAGGGTTTTTCCTTGAAAGAACAAACTTTTTAAATTTATATATAAATATATAAAAAAATAGTTAATTTGATGGAATATTCGATTTTTTTATACCGGAATTTGTACTCGTCTTTATCATACTTCTTTTGTTTTCCAAGAAGATTGGATCATTAAAAAAAGGAGGTTATAACTTAGCTCCTTCCTTTTTTTTCATTGAGCTTCTATTGTTTGTTGGGGTTTGTTTAGAACCAATGGTAAGTGGAAAGGCGGTTAGATGATACTTCATCAGATGATTGTACAAAGAGGGCGGTAGGTTATAGAAAAGAAAGAATGGAAAAGAATGATAAATAAATAAAGGAATTATTGATTGTATCGGGAATCAAATTTTGAGTTCAGTATGGATAAAAGATCGTCCTATGTTATACTATTCAATTCTTGACGATGAATCGATTTGATAGCTCCGATATTGTTATTCATGATATTGATCCGATTCGATATCATCGAGATGTAATGCATCCCATTGAATTTACAGGCGAAAGATTTATTATCTCTATGGGATTAACTCCCGAGTTATTGCGAATTAAAGAAAAATTAAACAATGAGATTATGGAAGTAAATATTCTCGCATTTATTGCTACTGCACTGTTTATTCTAGTTCCTACTGCTTTTTTACTTATAATATACGTAAAAACAGTCAGCCAAGGTGATTAATTTGAATTAAACTTGATTTTTTATTTCTTATCAATAATTGCAGAGAAGAAAAGGATAAAAATTTCGCGTCTTAAATGAAATGGGCAGACTAGAATCAGTCGTATTCTATGAGATACGATAGTATGGTAGAAAGATTCAGATATTTCTTTCTACCATACTATCTAGTATTGTTATTGTAGTGTATAAAGTTGTATTGTAATGCGGGTTAATTTAATATAGATTAATATAGATCAATCTACAATAGTATCATCATATTCCTTTTCTATATATATAGAAATCGATTTAATTACGTATATATAATATATATAGTGATAATGTATATTATATAGTATCCCAATTCTATTTCTTTGCTTTATCTATTTGTATTTAATTTGTGTTGATTTCAATTAAATTAATTTGAAATAATCGAAAGCGACTTTTACGATTAGAATTCCTAGATTTCTGATTATTTTCAATATGAATCCCGATCGAAAGAATCAATGACTTCTTCGATAGGTATAATAAAATAATCTTTTAGTTAGCATTCCGACGAAGAAGTCATTGATTGAGGAGTTGACAAATGATCCATGGGAACTTCTTCGGATTTCGAAAAGGATTAGTAAAACCCGTCGACTTTTAACGTTTGAACCATGATATGAAATGGGTTCAATAAAACAAGCAAAACATAAATAAAATTTCTAAAATAGTAAAACTAAAACAAGCGGCGCAATATGTGACTCGCCCAAGACAATATTTTAGGATGTGCAGTATCTCGTTGGACAACTACTATGTTGTTTCCCAATGTGTATCCACGTAATGGAATAACCGAATTTTTTTCTCTTTGATCTTTGAACAGTAAAGAGGTAAACAAAATAAAAAAAAGTTCCGTTCTTCCTCATGGTCCATATCTAACTTTGGTAAGAGTCAGTTCATCGAAATAGAAAATTTATGAAGAATTCAGTTGGAATAAATTTCCTACCATTTGTATTCCTTTTACTTTTTTTACTTTCAAAATACGAACACGGAAATAATTGAAATATTTCTTTGATTGAAAGAGTATTCTTCATATATATTTATTATTCATAGAATACATTACTCAACTAAAATCCAAGAGAATTTCGAAATGAAGATATTTTTCATTTCTATTTCAATTTAAAAATAAAATTTTAAATTGAAATAGTGAAATTTTAAATAAAAAAAACTTTGCCGAACGATCTATAAAAAAAAGTGATACTGTTTAGTTCCTAAACTCAATTAGTAGTACTTCTAGAGTCCACTCCTTCCCCATACTACTAGTGAAAGGGAAAACGTAAAGACTACCATTAAAGCAGCCCAAGCGAGATTTACTATATCCATGTGAATTATGTCCTCTATCTCTATGAAGGAATTATTCAATTATTGTTCACTAATAAATAATAGGGGAATCACTGGCGCAGAGTCAAAAAGTTATT